CCAACCCATTTTAGTAGAGGGACGCGCTATTTGTTTACATCCATTAGTTCGTAAGGGATTCAATGCAGACTTTGATGGGGATCAAATGGCTGTTCATGTACCTTTATCTTTGGAAGCTCAAGCAGAGGCTCGTTTACTTATGTTTTCTCATATGAATCTCTTGTCTCCAGCTATTGGAGAGCCCATTTCCGTACCAACTCAAGATATGCTTATTGGACTCTATGTATTAACGATCGGGAATCGTCGAGGTATTTGTTCAAATCGGTATAATCCATGTAATCAAAGAAACTTTCAAAATAAAACAGTTGACGATAAGTATACTAAAGAGAAAGAACCTTATTTTTGTAGTTCTTATGATGCGCTTGGAGCTTATCGGCAGAAACGAATCAATTTAGATAGTCCTTTGTGGCTCCGGTGGCGACTCGATCAGCGCGCCATTGCCTCAATAGAAGTTCCCATCGAAGTTCAATATGAATCTTTGGGTACCTATCATGAGATTTATGAGCACTATCTAATAGTAAGAAATGTAAAAAAAGAAATCCTTTGTATATACATTCGAACCACTCTTGGTCATATTTCTTTTTATCGAGAAATAGAAGAAGCCATACAGGGATTTTGTCGGGCCTACTCATACGCTACCTAAACTAAGTAATTATGTGATACCGTGGGAATTCGGTTCTCTACGGTTCAATCGGTATCATAATTTACGAATTTCTACGTGAATCAAGATCGAGGAAAGGAAGTCTTCAAATCACTGACTCAAACCCATTGTCGAATACTACTCAGTGGAATATGGAGGTACTTATGGCAGAACGGGCCGATCTGGTCTTTCACAATAAAGTGATAGATTCAACTGCCATGAAACGACTTATTAGCAGATTAATAGATCATTTCGGAATGGCATATACATCGCACATCCTGGATCAAGTAAAGACTCTGGGTTTCCAGCAAGCCACTGCTACATCCATTTCATTAGGAATTGATGATCTTCTAACAATACCCTCTAAGGGATGGATAGTCCAAGATGTTGAACAACAAAGTTTGCTTTTAGAAAAGCACCATCATTATGGGAATGTACACGCGGTAGAGAAATTGCGTCAATCCATTGAGATATGGTATGTTACAAGTGAATATTTGAGACAAGAAATGCATCCTAATTTTAGGATGACTGATCCTTCTAATCCAGTCCATATAATGTCCTTTTCGGGGGCTAGAGGAAATGCATCTCAGGTACATCAATTGGTAGGTATGAGAGGATTAATGTCGGACCCCCAAGGACAAATGATTGATTTACCCATTCAAAGCAATTTACGCGAAGGACTTTCTTTAACGGAATATATCATTTCCTGCTACGGAGCCCGCAAAGGAGTTGTGGATACTGCTGTACGAACATCAGATGCTGGATACCTCACGCGTCGACTTGTTGAAGTAGTTCAACACATTGTTGTGCGTAGAACGGATTGTGGAACTATCCGAGGTATTTCCGTGAGTTCTCGAAATGGGATGACGGAACGCATTTTGATCCAAACACTAATTGGTCGTGTATTAGCAGACGATATATATATGGGTCGACGATGCATTGCTGCTCGAAATCAAGATCTTGGGATTGAACTTGTCAATCGATTCATAACCTTTCGAGCACAATCAATATATATTCGAACCCCCTTTATTTGCAGGAGCACGTCTTGGATCTGTCGATTATGTTATGGTCGGAGTCCCGCTCATGGCGATCTGGTCGAATTGGGAGAAGCAGTAGGTATTATTGCGGGTCAATCAATTGGGGAACCAGGGACTCAACTAACATTAAGAACTTTTCATACCGGTGGGGTATTCACAGGCGGTACTGCAGAACATGTACGAGCCCCCTTTAATGGAAAAATAAAATTCAATGAGGATTTGGTTCATCCCACACGTACACGTCATGGACATCCAGCTTTTCTATGTTATATAGACCTGTATGTAACTATTGAGAGTCGGGATATTCTACATAATGTCAATATTCCACCAAAAAGTTTTCTTTTTGTTCAAAATGATCAATATGTAGAATCAGAACAGGCGATTGCCGAGATTCGTGCTGGAAAATCCACTTTCCAGTTTAAAGAAAGGGTTCGAAAACATATTTATTCTGATTCAGAGGGAGAAATGCACTGGAGTACCGATGTGTACCATGTGCCTGAATATATATACGGTAATGTTCATCTCTTACCAAAAACAAGCCATTTATGGATATTATCAGGAGGTCCGTGCGGATCCAGTATAGTCCCTTTTTCGCTCCACAAGGATCAAGATCAAATGCATGTTCATTCTCTTTCTGTCGAACGGAGATCTAGTTCTGACCTCTCAGTGACTAATGATCGAGTGAGACACAAATTGTTTAGTTCGGATCCTTCCGGTAAAAAAGGGGGGGGGATTCCTGATTATTCAGGACCTGATCGAATCCTATCTAATGGCCATTGGAATTTCCTATACCTCCCCCCTCTCCACGAGAACTCTAATTTATTGGCGAAAAGGCGAAGAAATAGATTCATCATACCATTCCAATATGATCAACAACGAGAGAAAGAACTAATGCCCCATTCTGGTATCTCGATTGAAATACCTATAAATGGTATTTTACGAAGAAATAGTATTCTTGCTTATTTCGACGATCCACGATACAGAAGAAGCAGTTCTGGAATGACTAAATATGGGACCGTAGAAGTGGAAGCAACCGTCAAAAAAGAGGATTTGATTGAATATCGAGAAGCAAAAGAATTTAGGCCGAAATACCAAACGAAAGTAGATCGATTTTTTTTCATTTCCGAGGAAGTGCATATCTTTCCCGGATCTTCGCCCATAATGGTACGGAACAATAGTATCATTGGAGTCGATACACGAATCGCTTTAAATACAAGAAGCCGAGTGGGTGGATTGGTCCGAGTGGAGAGAAAAAAAAAAAAGATTGAACTGAAAATCTTTTCTGGAGATATCCATTTTCCTGGAGAGACAGATAAGATATCCCGGCACAGCGGCATCTTGATATCACCAGGAACGGGAAAAAAAAATTCTAAGAAATCAAACCAATTGAAAAATTGGATCTATGTCCAGCGGATCACACCTACCAAGAAAAAGTATTTTGTTTTGGTTCGACCCGCAGTAATATATGAAATAGCTGATGGGATCAATTTATCAACGCTTTTCCCCCAGGATCTGTTGCAGGAAAGGGATAATGTGCAACTACAAGTTGTTAATTATCTCCTTTATAAAAATGGAAAACCAATTCAAGGAATTTATCACACAACTATTCAATTAGTTCGGACTTGTTTAGTATTGAATTGGGAACAAGACCGAAATGGTTCTATAGAAGAGGTTCATGCTTCCTTTGTTGAAGTAAGGGCAAATGATCTGATTCGAGATTTTATCAAAATTGATTTGGCGAAGCCCCCTATTTCGTATATCGGAAAAAGGAATGATACGGCAGGTTCAGGGTTGATCCCCGATAATGGATCAGATCGCACCAATATCAATCCTTTGTCTTCCAAGGTGAGGATTCAATCACTTACCCAACATCAAGGAACTATTCGTACGTTTCTGAATAGAAATAAGGAATGCCAATCTTTTCGAATTTTGTCATCATCTGATTGTTCTCGAATTTGTCCAGTCAAAGGTTCAAAATGTCACAAGGTGACAAAAGAACTAATTCCAATTAAAGGGAATCCTATGATTCCCATTAGGAATTCGTTAGGTCTCTTAGGGACTGTACCTAAAATCGAGAATTTTTATTCATCTTATCGTTTAAGAACTCATAATCCAATTTTGTTAAATAAATATTTGCTACTTGACAATTTAAAACGGATTTTCCAAGTGCTTAAATACTATTTAATGGATGAAAATGGGAGAATTTATAATCTCGATCCGCGCAGTAACATCATTTTGAATCTATTCGATTTGAATTGGTGCTTCCTACGTCACGAGTATTGTGAGGAGACATTTACAATAATTAGCCTTGGGCAGTTTCTTTCTGAAAATGTATATATATCCAAATACGGACCACACATAAAATCTGGCCAAGTTCTAATTGTTCATGTTGACTACTTAGTAATAAGATCTGCTAAGCCTCATTTGGTCGCTCGAGGAGCAACCGTCCATGGCCATTATGGAAAAATCCTTTACGAGGGAGATACATTAGTTACATTTCTATATGAAAAATCGAGATCGGGTGATATAACGCAAGGTCTTCCAAAAGTAGAACAAGTGTTAGAAGTGCGTTCGATTGAGTCAATATCGATGAACTTAGAAAAGAGGATTGAAGGTTGGAATGAGCATATAAGAAGAATTCTTGGAATTCCGTGGGGATTCGTGATTGGCACTGAGCTAACCATAGCGCAAAGTCGTATCTCTTTGGTTAATAAGATCCAAAAGGTTTATCGATCCCAGGGGGTGCAGATCCAAAATAGGCATATAGAGATTATTGTACGTCAAATAACATCCAAAGTGTTGGTTTCAGAAGATGGAATGTCTAATGTTTTTTCACCTGGCGAGCTAATCGGATTCTTGCGGGCGGAACGAACAGTGCGTGCTTTGGAAGAAGCGATCTGTTACCGAGCCATCTTATTGGGAATAACGAAGGCATCTCTGAATACCCAAAGTTTCATATCTGAAGCGAGTTTTCAAGAAACCGCTCGGGTTTTAGCAAAAGCCGCTCTACGAGGCCGCATTGATTGGTTGAAAGGCCTGAAAGAGAACGTTGTTCTGGGGGGGATGATACCTGTTGGTACCGGATTCAAAGGATTAGTGCACCGTTCAAGGCAACACAACAACATTCCTTTGGAAATAAAAAAGAAGCATCTATTCGAGGGGGAAATCAGAGATATTTTGTTCCACTACAGAGAATTATTGGGTTCTTGCATCCCAAAGAATTTTCATGATACATCAGAACAATCATTTACGGGATTTAATAATTCCTAAGAGCAGATTCATTCTTTTCTTTTCCATTTTTTAATAACTATCTGGTCTTGGTCCGGTCATTTGATTTGGTAATAAGGATAATAATGAATAGAAAGGAATTAATGACTTGGGCCGTATATTAACGGCCCATCTCCGGTAGAAGGTTCCATCGGAACAATTATTTATTTCATGGTACCTCGTTTTTTTTTTTTGAAAAAAAAAAAAGGAAAGGTGTGGGGAGAAATGACAAAAAGATATTGGAAGATCGATTTGGAAGAGATGATTAAGGCGGGAGTCCATTTGGGTCATGGTACTAGGAAATGGAATCCCAGAATGACACCTTACATCTCTGCAAAGCGTAAAGGTATTCATATTACAAATCTTACTAGAACTGCTCGTTTTTTATCGGAAGCCTGCAATTTAGTTTTTGATGCAGCAAGTAGGGGAAAACGCTTCTTAATAGTTGGTACAGAAAAGGAAGTAGCTAGTTCAGTAGCATCAGCTGCAATAAGGGCTCGGTGTCATTATGTTAATAAAAAATGGATCGGTGGTATGTTAACGAATTGGTCTACTACGGAAAGGAGACTTTATAAGTTCAGGGACTTGAGAGCGGAACAAAAGACGGGGAAACTCAACCGTCTCCCGAAAAAAGATGCAGCAATATTGAAGAGACAATTATCTCACTTGCAAAGATATCTGGGTGGGATCAAATATATGACAAGGTTACCCGATATTGTCATCATCGTTGATCAGCAAAAAGAATATACGGCTCTTCGAGAATGTCTCATTTTAGGAATTCCAACGATTTGTTTAATCGATACAAATTGTGACCCAGATCTCGCAGATCTTTCGATTCCAGCCAACGATGACGCTAGAGCCTCAGTCCGATTGATTCTTAACAAATTAGTATCCGCAATTTGTAAGGGTCGTTCTGGCTCTATAAGAAATCGTTGATTAATAATAATCAGATAAGTCAATGCTTTTGAAACTCCATAAATTGATTGAATCGGTTACTATTCCTGAATCTCAAAAAAGAGACCAAAAGCACTGAGGATATTATCTAATTACTTAGTAAAATATACCATTAAAGTAGGCGAGCCGAGAAAGAGATGGTTGAATCAAAATAATTCCTTTTTATGTTCTATTTTTGTCAGAGAGCAATATGAATCTTCTACCATGTTCCATCAACACACTAAACGAAGGGTTATACGATCTATCCGGTGTGGAAGTAGGCCAGCATTTCTATTGGCAACTGGGGGGTTTCCAAGTCCATGCCCAAGTACTTATCACTTCTTGGGTCGTAATTGCTATCTTACTAGGTTCAGTCAGTATAGCTGTTCGGAATCCACAAACCATTCCAACAGACAGTCAAAATTTCTTCGAATATGTCCTTGAATTCATTCGAGACTTGAGCAAAACCCAGATTGGAGAAGAATATGGTCCTTGGGTTCCCTTTATTGGAACAATGTTCCTATTTATTTTTGTTTCTAACTGGTCAGGTGCTCTTTTACCTCGGAAAATTATACAGTTACCTCATGGGGAGTTAGCTGCGCCGACGAATGATATAAATACTACTGTTGCTTTAGCTTTACCCACGTCAGTGGCATATTTCTATGCGGGGCTTACCAAAAAAGGATTGAGTTATTTCGGTAAATACATTCAACCAACTCCAATACTTTTACCAATTAACATCCTAGAAGATTTCACAAAACCCTTATCACTTAGTTTTCGACTTTTCGGGAATATATTGGCTGATGAATTAGTAGTTGTTGTTCTTGTTTCTTTAGTACCTTCAGTAGTTCCTATACCTGTTATGTTCCTTGGATTATTCACAAGTGGGATTCAAGCTCTTATTTTTGCAACTTTAGCCGCGGCTTATATAGGCGAATCCATGGAAGGTCATCATTGACTAGTTTATCCCAACCCGTCGGTGGAATTTACTTGGGAACATAATATATACAAATACGTTATATATGGTCTAGAGTAAGAGCAAACAAAAAAGGCGTACGCTATTAGGGAATTGTCAAAATCTAAAAAGGGGGAAGGAAAGAGGTCTAATCTAAAAGATCTTTTTCCCAGGATTCCTGCTTGGTCCATTTATTCATACCTCTCCAATCAATATTCTATTTATATTTGTTCAGTCAATGACGATTCTTAATTGGAATAAGAAAAGAATTCTTATGTTTATCTGTTTCCGACGTACGACTAAACAAACAAAAAAAGAAAAACTGATAGAATCATTTCCATTTCATTTGATTTCATTCAATTCAACAATTGATCCAATTGTCATTCAATTGGATCAATCCAATCTTGATATGGATACGTAATGATTCTGGGGCTGATGAATCCGTCCGTTTCTATCCATGCGGATAATGATAAGGAGAAGAGTTTACAAACAAATAAGATTCATCAAAAAGTCGGTTAGGGAGAGATATATGTAATGGCTATAAGCCAATCCTGTGTATGTTTCGAAGAATCATTTTAGAATCCGATTCAATATAAGATCGGATGGTTTACTTTATGGACGAAACGTATGTATATGTAATATTAGATATTCACTAGTTCGATATATATGGACTATCCATATATTACATCCCACTGAATTTCGATAGATTTTCATCTAAGTCCTTCCGTTTCATCTGTGACTGTGGATTGAATGAATAAACAGATGAAGTCAAGCATATAGAAGATAAATAGCGAACAATTGAAAGAATGGTTCGGAACAAGGAAACGGAAGAACTAGAACCGTATGGGTTTCCAAAAATTCCACGGATAGGAACTAAAAACGAGATATCGAAGTAGTTCTAATGATTCAGAATATTATTACTTCAATTCGGAATTCTTAGTTACTTTGACCGTATGGATCTTAGTAATGGAATTATTAACTAATAATTCATTGGTTGATTGTATCATTAACCATTTCTTTATTTTTTTTTTTGTGCGAGGAACTTACCATGAATCCACTGATTTCTGCCGCTTCCGTTATTGCTGCTGGATTGGCCGTAGGGCTTGCTTCTATTGGACCTGGAGTTGGTCAAGGCACTGCCGCGGGCCAAGCTGTAGAAGGTATCGCAAGACAACCGGAAGCAGAGGGTAAAATACGAGGTACCTTATTGCTTAGTCTGGCTTTTATGGAAGCTTTAACAATTTACGGACTGGTCGTGGCATTAGCGCTTTTATTTGCGAATCCTTTTGTTTAATCTATTTAAAAAATAGAAAACGTGATAAATACGTGCTTCCTTTCTTATTTTATTGCCGTCGACTTGCCACTTGCTTCTTCGAATTCTATCACGACTTCACTCCTACAATTAATTCTTCGTTGAGACAATCCTCCGGGGAAGGGCTTATTTAAAGATGAGGAAGAGGAATTAGTAGATCCACTCGCTTTCTTACCTCCCGTCCTTAATTTAAGGAAACCCAGTTTCTTTTGACTTTAAACTGGAACCTAATAAGTATTTTATTGGGAACTTCAATTGAAAATAAAGAAATCCATTTTGAAATTTGAAAAGAAGCTAAAATGAAATTTCTAATATATTTAGAAAAAAAAAAAAAATAAGTTAAAAACAAGGGGACGAAGTGATACAAAAAAAACTCTGTTCGATTTTGTTAGTTCTATCTATAAGAGGAGAACATATGAAAAATGTAACCGATTCTTTCGTTTCCTTGGGTTACTGGCCATCCGCCGGGAGTTTCGGGTTGAATACCGATATTTTAGCAACAAATCTAATAAATCTAAGTGTAGTAGTCGGTGTATTGATCTTTTTTGGAAAGGGAGTGTGTGCGAGTTGTGTATTTCAAAAATAGGCTGGATCCAACCGGCTGCACTTTCTTTGTTTGTATATATATACATAATGTGATTTTATCAATAATAAAATAGGAAAGAAAGGTGCACGATCTCGACGAATTACTTCTGAATAAATTAAGAAATCATATGTAAGAACCATAGCATTTCGTAATTCATCGGTAAATCAACCTTGATTCTCTCTCAACCAATAATATGGGACCATTAACATGGTTAAAGCTAAACCGCCTGAAGTCCAGGCGCAAGATGGTACTCTTTCTACCACACGTTAGTAAATAGATGGTTTCAAAATAAATAGTTGGCAATTTATCCGATATAGAACGCTCATATCGATAAAATGATTTGAACCATTTACTGGAAAAGAAAGGCGTCTCACCCTTTTTCTATTCAATACTGAATCGACGACCTATGTATAATAAGAAGAATTTTTTGGATTTGAAAAAAAAAAAAGAAACAACTTTGCTGACAATGACAGATTTTTGTCTGGTCGGAAGAGTCCTCTGAATATTCTGGTCTTGTATCAATTTCGATATCTTGCAATACGAACAGAAAAGAGAAGGTAGGCTCATTCCATAAAAAAAAATGGGAATGCCCCATAACATAAGTAACTGAGCGTGAGAGCCAAATGAATCGAAAGATTCATGTTTGGTTCGGGAAGAGATCATGGAAGTAAAGTTGTGAAATAAATGGGAAGATAATCTACTTTCATTAACTGATTTATTAGATAATCGAAAACAGAGGATCTTGAGTACTATTCAAAATTCAGAAGAACTACGTGGAGGAGCTATTGAGCAGCTCGAAAAAGCCCGGGCTCGCTTACGGAAAGCGGAAATGGAAGCAGATGAGTATCGAGTGAATGGATACTCTGAGATAGAACGAGAAAAACAGAATTTGATTAATGCTACTTCTGAGAATTTGGAACAATTAGAAAATTACAAAAATGAAACTATTCATTTTGAACAACAAAGAGCAATTAATCAGGTCCGACAGCGAGTTTTCCAACAAGCCTTACAAGGAGCTCTAGGAACTCTGAATAGTCGTTTGAACAGCGAGTTACATTTACGCACCATCAGTGCTAATATTGACATGCTCGGGGCCATGAAAGAAATAACCGATTAGCCCTTCTACTTCTACCGCTGTAGGCATTATTTTTTTTTTTTCCGAAAAAGAATTAAGAGACACTAATGGGAACTATTCGAGCCGACGAAATTAGTAATATTATCCGTGAACGTATTGAACAATATAATAGAGAAGTCACGATTGTGAATACCG